GGAACTATTGTATCAAGCTTTTTCATAACAATTTTGATTAGAAATGAATTTTGTAACATTTGACTCCGTACCACTGAAAGATTTAACTGCACATTTAAAAAATAGCCCAAAAAGCGAAATGAATGCTCGGATAATTGATTTATATAGATCGTTCCTGGTTCAGACCAAACATCAAAATGACACTGCCATAAATGAATAAAATAGTATTTCCATTTATTCATCAAGAGAGGTGTATTCCTTGAAACCAGAATTGATTTTTCTTGATATCTAACATAATGGATAAAAGGATCCTTGAAGAATGATAAGATAGACAAAAAATTATTAGCAACGACTTGTACAAGATGTTCTATTTTTGCATAGAAAAAAATTCGTTCAAAAAGAACGCAAAAAGATTCTAATCGTAAATGAGAGGATTTGTTACGTAAAAAAAGAAAGATAGATTCGTATTCCCATACATATAAATTATATAGGAAGAAGAAAAATCTTTGATTACTTTTTAAATTTGAAAAAGTAGAAATTGATTTCTTTGGGTTAATAAGACTATTCCAATTACAATAATAATAAAACAATCTTAATAAATGAAAGAAAGAGACATCTTTCATCCAGTATCGAAGGATTTGAACCAAGATTTCCAGATGGATAGGATAGGGTATTTGTATATCTGACTTATAATTAAAATATGTAAATTTATCTTCGAAAAGGGGAAAAATGGAATGAATTGATCGCAAATTATTAAAATATTTTATGATTTCTGCCCCCTCTAAAGAAGAACTAAATTGTAGGGAAAATGGAATTTCCACGACAACAACAAAACCATCTAATATTATTTCAGAATAAAAATTATTGTTATATCCCCAAAATGGATTTTTGTTAGAGTCATTAGCAGAAATGATCAAATGAGTCTGTTGATACATTCTAGCAATTAAACGTTTTACAATTAGTAAACTAGATTTATTGTCATAACCTACATTTTCTACAAAAATGGATCTATTAAAATCATGACCATAAGCAAGTCCATAAATATACTCCCGAAAAATAAGTGGGTATAGGAAGTCCCGGTGGCGAGATCTATCTAGTTCTAAATATACTTGATATTCCCCCATTTAAAATTAAAAAATTGTATTTGATCAAAGGATGAGGGATTCATTGGATTATCAAATAATACATAGTGCGATACGATCAAAACAGGGTATTCTATTTTATATATATTAATTATTATATATATTAATATTATATATATTAATCATATATATTAATTCAAATTCGAATAAAATAAATAGATACCTAGAAAATAAGTAAAACCCATCAACGGACTCTCTCTCCTCGCTTTTTCCATATAATTGTTCTAGGATAACAAGCTAGTTAGAAATCCTTTATTTTTTTTTTCTCAGCCCAATCGCTCTTTTGATTTTGGAAAAAAATGTCTTTATCAATATACTCTTTTTTTTACACATTTACCGCTACCCCATAACATAATGGAGAATAGCTATATAGTTAGGACTCATAACAAAAATAAATAATCCATTTATGGGAAAAGCTTTTCCCACATCAAGAACTAATTTCTTTTTAACGTACAATTAGATGGGGTAATCATTCAAATGAAAAATAAATGAAAGCTCGTTGCTTTTTGTTTCCCTATAATTGGAGCGGCCAAGCTCTATCCCTTTATTAATTAAACCCAACTGAATTTTTTTGTTCCAAGCCAAAAATTCAAATAAAAATTTGGGCCGGATCCAATAAAAATGAAATATTTTTAGAATTCGCCATTGATACGACATGCTACTTTTTCCATTCATTCCTTTCTGGATCAGTCGTGGTCTTACAAACTCTACCGATGGTATGGACGAACCAATTACTTCATAGAAATGTGTAAAAAATGGAGTCGCTCTTAAAAGCCGAGTACTCTACCATTGAGTTAGCAACCCCAATAGAATTTTAAAAAATAGGATGAGTGTGTATATCCAATCGCAAAATAAAAACAATAAAAATAAAAGATGGAATTGTTTACTATGTTATATATTATTATATATATACTTAGATATATATTTAGTTTTTTATTTTCCTTTCAATCAAAAAAGAACTTCTTGTTTTTATCGCAGAAAATCTAATGAACCCACCATTTTATTTCATATTTTAATTAATTAAAAAAGTCTATGAAACGTAAGGAAATCGATCTATTTATTCACGATCGAATTATACTTGTTTGATACACTGTTGTCAATATTAGTGTTGAAAAAGGAATACAATCGAGAAAACAAACGAATTTCTCTTTTTTTTTATTTTTTTATCTAATATCAGGTATATCTGGATAACTATTTATCGATTCTATTTGAACTATTCTTAATTAAAAATAAAAGAATATTTATATATATACATTCAAATATATATATATAAATAATAATAAGAATAAGTATATTCTAAAAGTATATTATATAAGTAATAAGTATTTGAAATATATACAAAAAGTATCTTTGTATTCGGCTCAATCCTTTTTAGGAAA